TATCCAATTGATTTGGCAATAACGAAAGGATTACTAGTAATACCGGCTGCTCTCACTAAAGTACATATCCATATGGGTATCGATATATCACACTCGCAGCTCTGTTACAACACGCCAATTCGAATCGAAATTGAAAGGGTTAGAATGAAATCATAAAAATATGTATACTTTATTTTATTATGGTATTTATTTACTTGGGATTGTAGTTCAATTGGTCAGAGCACCGCCCTGTCAAGGCGGAAGCTGCGGGTTCGAGCCCCGTCAGTCCCGACGAATCCAAATCCAATAAAAAACTATATCAATTCATCTCTCTATTTTTTGTGAAAAGAAGTCCAAATAACAGAATTTCATTCCCAACAGCGATCCCTCTTCTTTTTTTCTTTTTCGTTTCACATTTATCATCAACCAAATGGGGGAATTTCCATTTCTTCGACTAGTACCGATTCGATTGATGGGAGAGAGGCATATGTGGATTAGTACAATTATTATATTATTAGCATCAGATTCAGGATTCCACGGGATACCGTACTGTACTGGGTCTGGCTTTTTCAATTACTCCCGATCTGTGAAATATGAAATAGAGTAGAGTATTGTATGTTTCCCGGGAGTACATACATAAATGGAATTTGTACAATATAAAATAAATTGAACATAGTTACTGTGTATAGAATAGTATAGAATACTTTTTTTTTAAGATTAAAATAAAAGTATATCCTTTTCGGGCCCTATTTTGTGTAACCTCAATTTCAAATTTTACTAATTTGAAATAATCTATCTCATTCAAATTTCGCATTGAACTTTTGATATATGCGTCCCATTACTAATCCAATGAAAGAGGATATTCAAAAAATAAAGATCAAACAAGGATCACTTTTTTATTAGCGAGGTAATGAATTTTTTTTTATTTTATAAGGGTTTTTCCTTGTTTTATAAGGGTTTTTCCTTGAACCTTGAAAGAACAAACTTTTTAAATTTATATATAAATATATAAAAAAATAGTTAATTTGATGGAATATTCGATTTTTTGGAATTTGTACTCGTCTTTATCATACTTCTTTTGTTTTCCAAGAAGATTGGATCATTAAAAAAAGGAGTTTATAACTTAGCTCCTTCCTTTTTTTTCATTGAGCTTCTATTGTTTGTTGGGGTTTGTTTAGAACCAATGGTAAGTGGAAAGGCGGTTAGATGATACTTCATCAGATGATTGTACAAAGAGGGCGGTAGGTTATAGAAAAGAAAGAATGGAAAAGAATGATAAATAAATAAAGGAATTATTGATTGTATCGGGAATCAAATTTTGAGTTCAGTATGGATAAAAGATCATCCTATGTTATACTATTCAATTCTTGACGATGAATCGATTTGATAGCTCCGATATTGTTATTCATGATATTGATCCGATTCGATATCATCGAGATGTAATGCATCCCATTGAATTTACAGGCGAAAGATTTATTATCTCTATGGGATTAACTCCCGAGTTATTGCGAATTAAAGAAAAATTAAACAATGAGATTATGGAAGTAAATATTCTCGCATTTATTGCTACTGCACTGTTTATTCTAGTTCCTACTGCTTTTTTACTTATAATATACGTAAAAACAGTCAGCCAAGGTGATTAATTTGAATTAAACTTGATTTTTTATTTCTTATCAATAATTGCAGAGAAGAAAAGGATAAAAATTTCGCGTCTTAAATGAAATGGGCAGACTAGAATCAGTCGTATTCTATGAGATACGATAGTATGGTAGAAAGATTCAGATATTTCTTTCTACCATACTATCTAGTATTGTTATTGTAGTGTATAAAGTTGTATTGTAATGCGGGTTAATTTAATATAGATTAATATAGATCAATCTACAATAGTATCATCATATTCCTTTTCTATATATATAGAAATAAATTTAATTACGTATATATAATATATATGATTACGTATATATAATATATATGATTTAATCACGTATATATAATATATATAGTGATAATGTATATTATATAGTATCCCAATTCTATTTCTTTGCTTTATCTATTTGTATTTAATTTGTGTTGATTTCAATTAAATTATAAATTAATTTGAAATAATCGAAAGCGACTTTTACGATTAGAATTCCTAGATTTCTGATTATTTTCAATATGAATCCCGATCGAAAGAATCAATGACTTCTTCGATAGGTATAATAAAATAATCTTTTAGTTAGCATTCCGACGAAGAAGTCATTGATTGAGGAGTTGACAAATGATCCATGGGAACTTCTTCGGATTTCGAAAAGGATTAGTAAAACCCGTCGACTTTTAACGTTTGAACCATGATATGAAATGGGTTCAATAAAACAAGCAAAACAAAAATAAAATTTCTAAAATAGTAAAACTAAAACAAGCGGCGCAATATGTGACTCGCCCAAGACAATATTTTAGGATGTGCAGTATCTCGTTGGACAACTACTATGTTGTTTCCCAATGTGTATCCACGTAATGGAATAACCGAATTGTTTTCTCT